ATCTGAAATACTTCTTATCTTAGTAATTAGAATTCCTTTTACTAATAAGTAAGAGGAAACCTTACTTAACTTATTTTTAACGCCCGAACCGTGATATGAAGATATGAAATAAGTCGATAAAGCACAAATTGACCTTCTCAAATTAGAAACCAAACCGCCCAATATGCGACCCGCCCGAGGCAAGATCTTATTATTGCATAGTCTCTCGTTAGACAACCACTATCTTCTATATCATTTTTCATCGAAAAATGCGTATACACTTAACAAAACGACTTCCTCTTTGAACAGTAAAGAGGTAAAGAAATCAAAAAAGGTCCGTCCGGCCTTCTTCTTTATGCATCTATAAAGATAGTAGAAGTCCAACCCCATGGAGTGAAAGAGTATGATTCATATCATAGATTACTCCATTGGAGTCCGGTGTCCAATGGGATTCGAAATTCAGAGATTTTTCTTTTAAATAGTCCAAAATACGTTGCAAAACAAGATATAAAACAATCGATACGGTTTGATTCCTTCCTGTAGTAGTACTTCTAGAGCCCACTTCTCCCCCACACTACGAGTGAAAGGGAAAATGTAAAGACTACCATTAAAGCAGCCCAAGCGAGACTTACTATATCCATGTGAATTATGTCCCCTATCTCTATAAATACGAAAGAATTATTCCATTATTCCTCACTAATAATAGTGGAATTAATGGCGCCGAGTCAAAAAGGGATTATGACCAAACACTATTGAGAAACCAATCCAATAAATTGATTATGATTTTGAATCGGGAAAGATTAAACACAAGTAAAACATGTAGTAACATCCCGAGGGAATGGAAACATGTAGGGATAAAATAAATAAAAAAATTAGGCCTATGCTTTTCTTTATTTTTTTGTTGACCTTCTAGTCAAAACAGAAGGGGAGAAAGTCTATAAAAAAGAGAAATCACTATCTATTATAGGCTTTGATTTCCTCATTTGATTACAAATCCGTACCTCCCCCCGACTGTCGTTGTGAAAGCCGGGGCTTGGCCTGGGGTTGGAGAAAAGGAATTATTTCTTTTTGCCCCCTTTCTATATCTATAAAAGTCAATTATTCATCCAATCTAATATTGCGCGAATACCCAGAGATTCTCACGAGTCTGTAGTATATAAAGCAACTTATGCCCCTTTCCAAAATTTTTAATTGAATTTCCTATCAGGGGCTACAATCTGATTAAAAATCTAATCATTAGACACTTCCTTAATAATTAAGGTATAGTAGAAGGGAATCGAAAAGTCTTGATAGTCCCTCTACCACAGTAGATTAGAAGAATCCTAGATACGGGCGAGGATTCACAATCTCTTCTTTTAGAAAACCTTCAGACTACATAAACAAAGCACCAACGGTCTGTTTCCTATGCTTCTACCGGAGAAAAATTCCGCGAGTTATATCAGTAGAACAGAAGAAAAGAAGAGATTTCGAGTTTTTTGTTAATGTTGATCAGGCGACACCCGGATTTGAACTGGGGAAAAAGGATTTGCAGTCCCCCGCCTTACCACTCGGCCATGTCGCCAAAATGATACAAAATAGATGAAAATTTTCCTGGATTACTCAATTTTTATTGTACTTGCATTTTAACTCCTGTTTTCCTTAATCCTTTTCCTAAAAGAAAGCTTTTTTTGATTGGATTTGATCCATCCCTTCGGTTGATTGTATAGTATCTGAAAATATACCATGCTAAAAACAGTCTCTCGCTTTTTTCTATTGAGAAATCAAATGTGTATTTTTAGCCGATAAATTTGAACCATTAACTATTGGCTGCTTACTTCGAATTCATGAATGATTCATGGATTTGAATCTCAAAATTGTGTTTTCCTAATGACATAAGAAAATACAAATTGAGGCAGAACTAATCAGTATTGATTTTTTCAATCAAAAAATCTTTCCCCATTTCAATTATAACAAAACATATGAGTATATGTAAACCCCAAAACATAAATTGTTATCAAAATATATATTTTTTAGATATGTTATTGATAGGGAATTATCATTAAATTATCCTACTTCACTTCAATTTTGCATTGAATAGAAATTATAGAGCACGACTCGGGCTGTCCCGAAGAGAATCGGCAATAAAAGAGAAGTGATATAGCTATCTGTGTGTTTAATAAATGCAATCCTTCTTAAAATCATATTCTACTCAAAAATCCGTAAAGTACAAATATCTCTCTTCTCTGCGAATCGTTTTTTGAACAACAAAATGCCTAATATAAAGGCAGCTAAGTGCTAAATGGATTTTATCTTATTTTGTTGTCTTTGTCTCCCAAATACGGAATCTTTTAATATTTCTCAAATTAGAATATATGTAATATCATAATAATGGTATGATTTTAATCATTTTATTTTTGTTTTGCTATTCTACAAAAAACCCTATGACCTTAATAAGTCTAAGTAACATAATCCTGTTTCTAGGATTGTTTTATCAATTCCTTTTTGATCTGTTGCAATTTCCAATTTAAGTAGAAAATTCTAC